TTACCCATTAATATATTAGAAGATTTCACAAAACCTTTATCACTTAGTTTTCGACTTTTCGGGAATATATTAGCTGATGAATTAGTAGTTGTTGTTCTTGTTTCTTTAGTACCTTCAGTGGTTCCTATACCTGTCATGTTCCTTGGATTATTTACAAGCGGTATTCAAGCTCTGATTTTTGCAACTTTAGCTGCGGCTTATATAGGAGAATCAATGGAGGGCCATCATTGACTTGTTTTTGATTTCGAAATAAGCTTTTTAACTTAGATAAAAGCAAAATACTAATATAAGGACATTGTTTGTTTTAAAAAAATTGTAATTGCATGAGCTTAAATCAATCAAATACCAAGATTGCGATGCAATGATTCGATTTAATGAATTCGTCTATTTTTCTAGAATACTGAAATGATAAAAAAACAGGAATAAAAGAGGAAAAAACTCGATTCCTAAAAAAGGGGTTGGTAGGAGAACGTGTGTTGGCCGCGGTATCTCTAATCTAATGATTATAAGTCAACTCTGGGAACTTTTTCGAAGACGTATTCTAGAATCTGAGTGACTCTAAGATAGGAATAGTCGGTTTACATTATCCAAGGCGGACTTGTATATGTGATAATGGATTAGGTATATATCACCTAAGGATAGCTCTAATTTGATTTTTTGCTATAAATTTAGACGGGGATTTCAAAAGAAGTACTTCCATTTCGTCTGTGACTCTGAATTGAATAAGAAACGAAATCAAGAAGAAGAATAAAAAGAGCAATTCGGGACAAAGCAACGGACGAAGTAAAGTTGTGGGACTTCACATCAGAGTTCTGAGTTACTTCGCCTGGATCAATTTTAGTGATGGAATAATTTAATTCTAATTCATTGGTTGCTTGTATCATTAACCATTTCTTTATTTTGGTGCGAGGAACTTATAATGAATCCACTGGTTTCTGCTGCTTCCGTTATTGCTGCTGGGTTAGCCGTTGGACTTGCTTCTATTGGACCTGGAGTTGGTCAGGGTACTGCTGCGGGCCAAGCTGTAGAAGGTATTGCGAGACAACCCGAGGCGGAGGGAAAAATACGAGGTACTTTATTGCTTAGTCTGGCTTTCATGGAAGCTTTAACAATTTATGGACTAGTTGTAGCATTGGCGCTTTTATTTGCAAATCCCTTTGTTTAATCTAATCCTAGAAATCTAAAGAAAAATACATATTTTTTATTCCCCTGTCCTTCCCGTCCAAGAGTTCACTCCTACAATTCCTTATTAGTTAAGATAATGTCCAATTTCCGGGAAGGACAGATTTGGGGTGGGGGTGTTCGCATATCACCTTGCTTTTTTGCTTCCCCTTCTTAGTCCAATAAAACTTCAACAAACCCGAGTTATTTCCCAAGTACCATAAGTCCTAGTATCGAATTATCATTCGTAGTCGAAATTGAAAAAGTCAAATCCAGTTCTACATAGAAGAGATTTTTGACGCGGTTTAGCAATAAAATATAGGGGGGGGGCGAAGTGATACAAAAAGAACTCTGTTTGCCTTTTTATTCTAGGGAGATCATATGAAAAACGTAACCGATTCTGTCGTTTATTTGGGTCACTGGTCATCCGCCGGGAGTTTCGGGTTTAATACCGATATTTTAGCAACAAATCCAATAAATCTAAGTGTAGTGCTTGGTGTATTGATCTTTTTTGGAAAGGGAGTGTGTGCGAGTTGTTTTTTTTCAAAAAAGGGGCTGGATCGGACCAGCTGCACCTCTTTGTTATAACTAGAAAAAGTGCATAATCCCACGAATTACTTCTGAATAACTTAAGAAATCATATGGAAGAACCATAGCATTTCGTGAGTTTTTGGTAAATCTATTTTGATTCTCTATGAACCAATAAAGTAGGTCCAATAGCATGGTTAAAGCGAAACCGTTTGAAATCCGGCGCAGCATGGTACTCTTTCTACCACTATGTTAATACAAGGATGGTTTTGACTATATTGGAATTTTTTTCGATATATAACACTCATGTCGATAAACTAATTTGAACCATTTATTGGAAAAATGAGTGTTTCACTCACTTTTTATCCAATGCTGACGTGATGGGATGACCTATGTATAAAATACGGTAAGAAGCTTTTTTGGATAAAAAAAAGAAACAACTTTGCTGACAATTACATATACATATTTTTTTTCTGTGGTTAGAAGAGTCCTCCGAATATTCTAGTCTTGGATTAGCGATCTGGTTCAATATTTTGCGTTTCAAATATGAACAGAAAAAAGAGGATAGGCTCATTCCATTCAACAAAAAATAGGGGATCATAAATAAGAAAGAGTTGGACTATTTGAGCGTGAGAGCCAAATGAATCGAAAGATTCATGTTTGGTTCGGGAAGGGATCGTGAAAGTTTTGAAATGAATGGAAAGAAAATCCACTTTCATTAAATGATTTATTAGATAATCGAAAACAGAAAATCTTGAATAGTATTCGAAATTCAGAAGAATTACGTGAGGGGGCTATCGAACAGCTGGAA